CAATGGATTTGATTGGTATAATGCAAAATAGAGATCTTTGATGATTCAAGGGGCGTATTCATAATAATGAATATTTACCGACTTTCTAACTAGAACTACTATACTCTAACTCAGTATTCAGTATAATGATAACGTATTATTTTGTTAGTTCCTTTTTTATTTCAACTAAATAAAAAAAAGACCTCTATTTTCTGAATACTATGACTGGACTTTTATGAAAAAAAAAATTAAAGCCCCTTATCGGATTTGAACCGATGACTTACGCCTTACCATGGCGTTACTCTACCACTGAGTTAAAAGGGCTTATTTGATTTAATTCCCGAACGAATCACTATGTGGATAAAATTTCTATATGCACATATTATAATTATATATATTTCTATATGCACATATTATATATATATAAGTATATGCAGTAGACTCATGGTGGCTAGTGGCTGATTTTGGAATAATCAAATGGATTTGCCTAGCAAGTCTAGACTAAAATGAATTGTTTCAAGACCCGCCTTAATTTTTTTTTATTGAGATGATCCCTATCAAAACAAAATTGGCTTGATTGGTACATAACATACATGTACACTTACCAATTCGACATAAAAGAAATTTCAAGATATTTCATCGAATCATGTGATGAAGAGATTCTACTTGTCCCCTTGAACTAAAGTCTTAGAGAAAATTTTTGATAACTTCTTGATCCCGCTTACTAGATTTATTTTAGTAGATTTATATAGAGAATGTCGATTGATAATGAATATCAATGACGAATCCAAAAATTCTATACAATTCTGAAAAACGGAAAGATTCTTTGGATCTAATCATATCATTCCATTATATTGACAATTTCAAAAAACTGATCATACTATGATCATAGTATGAGGGCGGTTGGACAAGTCGGCCCCCATCGTCTAGTGGTTTAGGACATCTCTCTTTCAAGGAGGCAGCGGGGATTCGAATTCCCCTGGGGGTAGGGTACTGTGAAAGGAAGTTGATCATGGATTACCAATAAGCCTAAAATTGATTCTTCCTGGGTCGATGCCCGAGCGGTTAATGGGGACGGACTGTAAATTCGTTGGCAATACGTCTACGCTGGTTCAAATCCAGCTCGGCCCAATAATTCGCCAATCTACCATGAAATGGTCTAACCCCTTCTTGTCCTTCAGAAATACCCCATACGAAGATAAAAAAGAATCAAATTTTCTGCTAGATCCCTTATTTCCCTGGGATTGTAGTTCAATTGGTTAGAGCACCGCCCTGTCAAGGCGGAAGCTGCGGGTTCGAGCCCCGCCAGTCCCGACGGATCCAATATCCCATAAATACATCAATTCATTTTTTCCCTTTCTATGAACTATGAAAGGGTGTCGGGGGGCATACTTTCATTTCCAAAGCAAATCAAATAATCAAATAAGGGGTCGTTATTTCTTTTTTCTTTTCTATTTTTCCATTTCGCTTTTATTGTTTGTTTAGATTTGTAACTATGTGACTAATCGAAGTGGAAAGGCAATCTGATGATCCTTTATCAGATGATTGTACAAGGAAGACGCAAGGTAGGTTATAGAAAAAAACAAGGAAATGGATTCTAAATAAAGGAATTTTGGATTGATTGGGTCAGGAATCCAAATTTGGATTCGGTATGGATAAAAGAACTTCCTATGTTATACTATTCAAGTCTCGACGACGAATTGATTTGATAGATCAGATATTGTTATTCATGATATTGATCCGATTCAAGATCATCGAGAGGTAATTCATTCATTGAATTTACAGACGAAATATTTATCATCTCTAGGGGATTAAATCCCGAGTTATTGCGAAGTAAAAAAAACGATGAGATTATGGAAGTAAATATTCTTGCATTTATTGCTACTGCGCTATTCATTCTAGTTCCTACCGCTTTTCTACTTATCATTTACGTAAAAACAGTCAGTCAAAATGATTAATTCAATTGAATTTGAAAATTCATTTGAACGAAACTTTCCTTCTGAGTTCTTATCAAAAATTGACGAAGTCAAATGAAAAGGATTCCAATTTCGCGTCTTAACTTAAATGAAATGAGCGGACTATAATCGGCAGTATTCTAAGAGATAGATAGTATGTAAGAAAGAAATAGATGCATCTTTCTTTCTACCATACTATCTATCTTTTAGTCTATAAAGTTGTAATCTAGAATAAAGATAAAGGCTTAAGTTTTTATAGATCAATCTACAATATTCTCTTCATAGATATATATTAATTCCATATCATATATTGTATGGAATTGACATAACACCCAATTTACTACATCGATTTGTTCCGATCAATCGGAAATCACTCTTATCTTAGGATTCTAATTCCTTTCCTTTTACTAATAAGGAAGAGAAAACCTCACCGATTTTTAATGCCCGAACCATGATATGAAATAAGTCGATAAAGCATAAATCGACTTTCTAAAATTAGAAACCAATCGGTAAATGCCCCATATGTGACTCGCTCAAGGTAAGATCTTATTATTGCATAGTCTCTCATTAGACAACCACTATCTCTATATCATTTCTCATAGAAAGTGCGTATACACTTAACAAAACGTCTTCTTCTTTGAACAATAAAGAGGGAAAGAAATAAAAAAAAGTCTAGTCTTTCTCAGTATCTATCTATAAAGATAGTAAGAGCTCATTCCATTGATTGAAATAGAAAATTTCGGAAGAATTTTAGGTTAGAAGAAATTTCCAATCATCGGAATCCCTTTCTTTTCGAAATACAAACACGGGAATCACTGAAATATCTCTTTGAGAGAAAGAGTATGATTCATATCATAGATAACTCCATTGGAGTCCAATGGGATTCGAAATTCAGAGATTTTGATTTTAAATAGTTCAAAACGCGTTGCAGAACAATCTATAAAAAAATTGATACGGTTTGATTCCTCAACTCAATTAGTAGTACTTCTAGAGCCCACTTCTTCCCCACACTACGAGTGAAAGGGAAAATGTAAAGACTACCATTAAAGCAGCCCAAGCGAGACTTACTATATCCATGTGAATTATGTCCCCTATCTCTATAAATACGAAGGAATTTTTCCATTATTCCTCCCTAATAATAGTGGAATCCATGGCGCAGAGTCAAAAAGGGATTCTGACCGAACACTATCGAGAAACCAATCCAATAAATCGATTATGATTTCGAATCGGGAAAGATTAAACACAAGCAAAATACGTAGTAAGATCCGAAGGGAATGGGAACATATAGGAATAAGAATAATAAGGCCTATTCTTTTTTTGTTTTGTTGACCTTAGTAAGTAAAAACAGACAAGGGAGAAATCACGAAAAACCAGAAATATCTATCTATTACAGACCTCTATTTCCCCATTTGATCCGGTACCCCCCTTCCCCATTATCGCTCTGAAAGAGGGGGCTTGTCTAGGGGTTGCCGCAAAGAAATTCTTTCTGTTTGCCCCTTTTTCTATAAAAGTCAATTATCAATCCAATCTAATATTGGTTGGATACCTGAGCACTCGGAGATTCTCGCGAGTCCGTCGTATATTGCACTTCCTTCCAAAACTCTTAATTGAATCAGATTTCCTATTCAGGCTCTACAATCTGATTCAAGATCCAGTCATTAGACACTCCCTTAGTAATAGAAGGGAATCGTGAAGTCTTGATAGACCCTCTACCAGTAGATTCGAATATTTTCTTGAATCCTAGATGCGAACGAGCATTCACACTCTTTTTGTTTAGAAAACCCTCAGACCACATGCTTAGAATCAACAAAACATTAACAGTCTGTTTCCTCTGCTTCTAACGGGGAAGAATTCTGCGAGTTCTATAAGCGGAACCGAAGAGAAGAAGAGATTTCGAGTTTTTTTGTTGATCAGGCGACACCCGGATTTGAACTGGGGAAAAAGGATTTGCAGTCCCCCGCCTTACCACTCGGCCATGCCGCCAAAATAATACAAAATAGATGAAAATTTTCCCAGATTGCTGAAGTTTTGTTGTACTTGGATTTTGACTCCTGTTTTCCTTAATCCTTTTCCTAAAAGAAACACCCTTTTTGGATTTTATCCATCCCTTCGATTGATTGTATAGTATTGGAAAATCCACAATGCTAAAAACATTCTCTGGCTTTTCTATTGAGAAAAAAATGTGGATTTTCAGCCGACAAACTTGAACCATTAACTATTGACTGCTTAGTTCGAATTAATGACGATTCTGGGATTTGAATCGCAAATTGTGTTTTCCTAATGACATAAGAAAATACAAATTGAGACAGAACTAATCAGTATTGATTTTTTCAATCAAAAAATTCTTCTCAATTTCAATTATAACAAAACATATCAGTATATGTAAACCCCAGAACATAAATTGTTACACAGATATCTATTATTTAGATATATTGTCTATAGGTAATTATCATAAAATTATCCTACTTCACTTCAATTTTTCATTAAATAGAAATTCTCTTTTGATAGAACACGACCCGGACTGTCCCGAATAGAACCAGCAATAAAAGAGAAGTCGGATATTATAGCTATCCGCATACGTGTTTAATAAGTGCAACCCTTCTTATACACTTCAAATCATATTCTATTCAAAAATCAGTAAAGTAAAGTAGAAATATTTCTCTTCTCTGCGAATCATTTTTTTTTTTGAATAACGAAATCTCTAACATAAAGATGGTTAAGTGCTACAAAAAAGGATCCTATGTTGTTTCTGATTTTTCTGTCTTTGTATTTATCTCCCAAATACCGAATCCTTTTATTTTTCTCAAATTCGAATATGTAATATCATAATAATGTAATAATGGTATAATTAAAATCCTTTTTGTTTTGCTATTATATACAAAACCTTATGACTTTAACTTTAATAAGTCTAAGTGACAGAATTCTGTTTCTAGGACTGTTTTATCAATTCCTTTCCATTTTGATCTGTTGCAACTTCCAATTTAAGTAGAAAATTCTCTTTATTCCTCCGTTCAAACGTAGTTCATACATTTCATTCCAAATATGGAGTTGGATAAAATTTCATGT